CGACATCGGGTTTTGGAGACCCACGTTCTACCGAACTGAACTAAGAGCGCTTTCTTATCACAACAGATAAGACTATAAGGAAGAGTACTTTTTTTTTTGTAACTCCAATACCTCTTGCATGCATATAGTATTATATAGTATATGATATAGTATAAAATGATAGATATACTATAAAAAAGAATTATGTATGCACGATGAAAATTGATTTCATTACTGCTCAGAGGAGAAGTAATAGGTAGGGATGACAGGATTTGAACCCGTGACATTTTGTACCCAAAACAAACGCGCTACCAGGCTGCGCTACATCCCTTTCAATTGGTCTACAGTGTCATTGTAGAGAATCCTTGTCTTGTTTTCCAAATCCTGATTTTTTATATCCCTTGATATACATTTTATATCCCTTGATATACATACAAGTTATCTTGCCATTTTTTTTTGTCTCATATAAGATATAATAATATATATATATCTAATATATATTCTAATAGTAATCTATATTATTAGATATATATTATCTAATAATATCTTAATATTATATATTATTAAATATATGAATATGAAACCCATTGTAAAAAAAACTAAAAAATGAAGATTTTTTTAGAATGCTCAGATAAAAAGGGATATATTTTACGGTTTTAAGAAAGGGAAAATCTTATCTACCGAACGAATCTGTGTACATTTCAATTGGAATTAGGAATTCCGTGTATAAATCCAAGGGGTCCTTAACTACTTATACAGCGATCATATATGTATTAACATTATACATTACAAAAAAAAATAAAGAAGGAGGATTTTCCATGCGAGACCTAAAAACATATCTTTCCGTGGCACCGGTACTAAGTACTCTATGGTTCGGGGCTTTAGCAGGTCTATTGATAGAGATCAATCGATTATTCCCGGATGCGTTGACATTCCCTTTTTTTTCATTCTAGTTATTAACATGGGAGGGGGTGAAGAAGATTAGAGAGAGAATCAAAAGATCTGTGACTAATACCTCCTCCTCTTTTCTTTATTTTACTTATTTTTTTTATTTGACTTAATTGTAAGTAATTCTATTTTATCTAAAAGAAAAGAGAAAAGAGGAAAGGGAAATAAAAAAGTGGATTCAACCTTGTCGAAATTCGGGTTTTTAATTCATTTGATAAATCATCTAGTGAAAATGGAAATAAAAACGTGTCTAAGACAAGAATATCATACAAGATAGTAAAATGAAATACTATACTTACACTTAACTTACACTTACTTCGACTTAGAATAGAATTTTATTCTAAATAAAACTGAATAGAATTCGAAATAATTATTTTAATTAATTTAATTAATTAAATTCAAACTTTATAAGTAATAAAAATAATAAGTAATTGTAATTTAAAGTTAAGTAAAGTAATAATAATATAGTAAAAGTATTTTAAGTATAAGTAATAGTAAATAAATATTGCTATTAATTATTATATTGGGTTGTGATTGCAACGAAATAATCTTTCAAAATTTCGAGTTAGCAACTTCTATTTATTTTTTGATTTTTTTCCTTCCCTTTTCCCTTTAAATTGGAAAATCGAAGAGTTGGTTGAATCAAAAACTCATCAAAAACTTAAAGAAAGGGGGTTCATGGCCAAGGGTAAAGAAGTCCGCGTAACGGTTATTTTAGAATGTACTAATTGTGTTCGAAAGGGTGTTAATAAAGAATCAAAAGGTATTTCCAGATATATTACTCAAAAGAATCGACACAATACTCCTAGTCGATTAGAATTGAAAAAATTCTGTCCCTATTGTTACAAACATACAATTCACGGGGAGATAAAGAAATAGATCGAATCAAGATGTGTCACTTTACAGGGAAGGGGACTCCATAATACTATAATATTATTATATAGAAATACCATGTTTAGAAATACTATATTAGATATAGAACAAAATTTCTATAATATAGCTAAAATCTATAAATCTATAATAGAACTTAGAAATAGAACTTCAATTAAAATATTAATAAATAAATATTAATAAATATAAGTATTTAAAAATTAATATAAAAATAAAAAAGAAAAAATAAAATAGAAAAAAAAACCAAAAAAAATCCCCCTTTTTAATCCTAAATCATTTTTGATGAGATTGAAATAGGGTTTTCGGGATAAGGAATAAACAAACCATGGATAAATCCAAGCGATTCTTTCTTAAATCCAAGCGATCTTTTCGTAGGCGTTTGCCCCCGATCCAATCGGGGGATCGAATTAATTATAGAAACATGAGTTTAATTAGTCGATTTATTAGTGAACAAGGAAAAATATTATCTAGACGGGTAAATAGGTTGACCTTAAAACAACAAAGATTAATTACTATTGCTATAAAACAAGCTCGTATTTTATCTTTGTTACCTTTTCTTAATAATAATGAGAAACAATTTGAAAGAGGCGAGTCGACCGTTAGAACTATTGGTCTTAGAACCAGAAATAAATAAAAAATAAGTTTACTCTTCAATTGAATCCAAATTTCAATTTGAACTCAAACACAGATTAATGTTTTGTTCGAAAAATTCGAGGATCCAGATTTTGATTGTCGTATTGTAAGAAAAAAAAGAGGAATGGGGAAGAAGAAATTTTGTTTTATTGACTATTCGGCGCGGCGTGTTCACTCATTTTATTTTGAGCGGCTTTATCATATTTTTTCATATTTATTTCTACTCTACCTTCCCGAATTCATTCTCCGGCGAAACTCCATTTAAAATATTGTGTCGGATTCATTCCTTTTACTTATTTTATGATTTCATTGGAAATCATATAAAGACAATTCCTATTAAATATAGCTATTTGTGCAAGTATTTTACGATTCAGAAGCAACTGTCTCTTGTACAGATTGTGTATAAATCTGCTATAACTATAGGATACCCCACTCTCTCGAATTACTGCATTTATTCGAGTGATCCACAAACGACGAAAATCTCTCTTTTGCCTATCTCTATCTCGATGAGACGAAACCAAAGCTCTTATTCTCTGTTGAATAATAGTTCGAGTAAGTCTTGAATGAGCCCCCCTAAAGCTTGATGCAAATAAACGAATTTTTGCTCTACGTCTCCGAGCTATATATCCTTGTCTAATTCTGGTCATTGAATAAATGAATTTTAATGAATAACTAATAGATTTCTTTCAGTTATTCTTTTCCTATTTCCTAGTTTATTAATAACAAAACGGATTCTTCCAATGTATAAAATAAAAATTTCAATGGCTTTTGCTACTATAACCTTCCCGACCACAATTTGTCTTTTTTATAGGTATTGCGCCTCAAATTGTATTGATACCGGGTATCAAAAAACATAAAAGGGTAATAAATAGAAATGAATAAATAAAGAGTGGGTTCCATCGTTTCTATGGTTACGTCTTAATTAAACGGTGAGGTCCTCTCTATACACCGGAGCCCTTTACTTCATTTTATCAATGCGGGAACTTGTACAGTTCAAATTCTTTGGCTCTACCCATGAATTATCTAGTCATAGGTCTTTCACAATAAGATCTACCTATACAGTAACGATATTTCATTATGAAGATTAGCTGGGTAGCTGACCCTCTTAGTCCGTTTTTGAAAGAGTAGAGACATCGGATTTCGGCTTTGAAAATAGGATTTCCCTCGCTTAATGGATAACCATTTGTTACCAATGAGGAATTTTTTTCATCTTCAATTCCGAAAGGAAATGATTGGATTTGCACCAATGAAAACCATAAATTTCAACACAATAAAATAGAAGGATATAATAGATCTTTTTTTTTTAGATAGTGAATGGCCTTTTTCCTTCCATTTTATCCTCTTCACTGGTACTGATCAGAAAAGGGGTTTCCTTTAGTTTGTCCCAGCGAGGATCTGAACGAGTCGCACATACACCCTAGTACATGTTCCTCGGCGCTGAGGACATCCCCGAAGAGCAGGGGATTTCGTGACATTTCTGATTGGCTGTCTTGTGTTTCTAATAAGTTGTTTAATAGTTGGCATGTTGAATCGTATACATAATGAATGAGCTGGTTTAGATCGATCCTAACCGGTTGCTTATGAATTATTTCTCTATTTCTTCTATTTCTATTTAATAGATGAATAGAATATTATTTAACCCAGCCAGTAAGTAATAAGTAAAAAGTGAAGTAAAAAATCTCAAGTTGCGGATTTACGTAGGATTACTACTATTTTTTTTTAGTCTATTTTTAGTCAACCGCTACAAGATCAACAATTCCATAAGCTTGGGCTTCTGTTGCTGACATAAAAACATCCCTTTCCATATCTTCGGATACAGCCCATAAAGGTTTGCCTGTTCTTTGTACATAAACCCTTGTGATGCTTTCACGCAGTTTCAATAGTTCTTCTGCTTCCAGGATAAATTCTCCCGTTTGTGCCTCATAAAAAGAACTCGCGGGTTGATGTATCATTACCCTGATGATATATATAACAAACAAAAGGTTAATCTATCTCGTATGATGAGGCGAGAATAAGAGATAAAGAATTAAAAAAAAAAAAAGATAGAATTGAGCAACCGTACAGGCATAGGCATCTTTTGCACATTGCATACGGCTCCACAATGGAATTCGCTTCGATCTTCAAAGAAAGAGAAATATATATAGATAAGATTCATTTTCTCAGATCCGGATCGACAAATGATCCAATTACCATCCTTCCTTTCAGTATAGTTAAAAAATACTATGATGGCTCCGTTGCTTTTTTTATATATTTTATCTCGTTTGTGATTCAGCAATCCAAAAGTTTTTTCCTAATCTTTCTTTCATAAGAATACCATAAATATTGTTAAAAGTCTTCGAGGTGAAAACCAAAAAGTTTGTGACGCTGAAAAAAGGGCCCCGAATAAAATCAGGAATACCCTTTATTTTATACTAATTTCATACTCCTCTTTCGATATATAATCTATGTTAAAAAAAAAATGCATATCGAATTCGAAGTGCCATGCTATTATTACTTAATATTCATATTCATATTTTATACGGCGAAGGCATAGTCTTTTTTTTTTCTTA